AAAAAGTGAGAAACAAGAAGAGGACAAAAAAAAAAAAAACGCAAAAGAGGAACAAAGACGTATAGAAATAGCAGAAGCCTGGGATAACATTATATTTGCTCAAGCAATAAGAGGTTTATTATTACTAACCCAATCAATTCTTAGAAAATACATTATATTACCTTCATTGATAATAACGAAAAATATTGTTCGTGTACTATTATTTCAATTTCCCGAATGGTCAGAAGATTTTAGGGATTGGAGTAGAGAAATGTATATTAAATGCACCTATAATGGCGTTCAATTATCCGAAATAGAATTTCCTCAAAAATGGTTAACAGATGGTATTCAGATAAAAATATTATTTCCTTTTCGCCTGAAACCTTGGCACAGATCTAAGCAAGGACCCTCTGAAAACAAAAAGTATAAGGATCCAATGAAAAAAAAACAGAGTTCAATGTTAGTAAGATTAGGAACTATTTATATGTTTCGATGGAACAACAAATTGTTATTTTTAATAAGTAGTTTTAAACTATTTATATGTTTCGATGGAACAATAAATTGTTATTTTTAATAAGTAGTTTTAAAAATAATAAAAAATTACTAAAAATATTAATAAAAAAAATAAAAAAAATAAAATATATGAAGAAATGCGCCCCCCCCCTAAATATTTGAGAGACTCCCCCATAAAAAAACTTGTAATACCAACTCCATTTGGAATTCCATCAATTACTTGTCTATCAAAAAAAGAATTAAGTTTAGCTAATTGTCTGACACTCGCAATTAAAGATATTCCATAAAAAGCATCTATGTAACCCCGATTATATGACCAATCATATATGACATTTCGTATTTTATCTGCAACCGTTTTTTTAAGAACATTTTTTTCAACGAAATTAAGTAAGTTCAAATTTTGTAAAGCCGAATAAACAGGCTTATAGAAAAAAGACGCTATAAATATTCCGAAAAAAGCTAGACTTACTGAAAAAGTAGCATTTGTGAAAAATTCATACCAATCCACAGAATTATTTGAATTTTGATGTAAAAGGTCTATAGACGGAATTAACAATTTTGATAATATGTCTAAATCTATTCCTTCTTGGTTGAAATTTATTCCTATGGCCCCAATCAACAAAGTAAATAGTACTAATAAAAGCATAGAAAATAGCATCGTATTGTCCGATTCATGAGGATAGGAAGAACAAGCAGTCTTTTTAGTACCAAAAAAAGTAATAAAAAAAAAAAGACGTGTTATGCTTTTCACATTTCGATTAATTCGATGTGGATCTAGCTTTGTCCGAAAAAAATAAGTCCTTTCATTATTATTCATTGTTAATAACCCTAATAAATGAATTTTATTTTTAAAAAAAAAACATCCGTCTTTACCCCATAAAGATATTGAATATAATGAATTATTTTTTTTTCCATTGAAATTCTCAAAATCAACATTTAAATATCCGTCAAAAACAAGTAAATAGATCCGAAACATATAAAATGCAGTTAATGCTGCGGTGGAACAAGCTATTATTGCGAAAATTGGTGAATACAACCAACTATCATTAAGAATCTCATCTTTAGACCAAAAACAAGCAAAGGGCGGAATACCACAAAGCGAAAGTGTACCTATTAAAAAAGAAGTTTTTGTAATTGGCGCATGTTTTGTTAAACCGCCCATAAGAACCATATTTTGACTCTTATCGGGAGAATAACCAACAATAGTTTCCATTGAATGAATAATGGATCCGGATCCTAAAAACAACAATGCTTTTGAATAAGCATGAGTAATCAAATGAAATAAAGCGGCTCGATAAGAGCCCATACCTAGAGCTAACATGATATAACCTAATTGAGACATTGTAGAATAAGCCAAATTTCTCTTAATATCTTTTTGAGCAAGAGCTAAAGTCGCTCCTAAGACTACTGTTATTATACCTATGAAAGCTATTACATTCATTATGTAGGGTATAACTATGAAAAGGGGAAGAAGTCGAGCTACAAGAAAAATTCCCGCCGCTACCATAGTCGCAGCGTGTATAAGAGCGGAAATTGGAGTAGGTCCTTCCATAGCATCTGGTAACCATACATGAAGGGGGAATTGGGCAGATTTAGCAATGGAACCACAAAATAACAAGAGGGCACACAAAATAACAAAAAAAATATTAACTTGATTATTATAAATCAAGTTATTGAATATTTGAAACAAATCCCGAAATTCCAAACTACCCGTTATCCAATAAAGACCCAAAATTCCTAATAATAAACCAAAATCTCCTACACGATTAGTTACAAATGCTTTTTGACAAGCATTTGCCGCAATAGGACGTGTGAACCAAAAACCAATTAATAGATAAGAACACATTCCAACCAATTCCCAAAAAATATAAATTTGTATCAAATTAGAACTAGTAACTAACCCTAACATTGAAGTATTAAAAAGACTCAGATAAGCAAAAAATCTCAAATATCCTTGATCATGAGACATATAATTATCACTATAAATAAGAACCAGAATGCCAACAGTAGTAATTAATATTGACATAATAGAGGTAAGTGAATCAATCAAGTAGCCAAACTCTAAAGAAAGATCATTATTTATAGTCCAAGACCATACATATTGATAAATAAAACTTTTATTGATTTGATGAATAGACAGATCGACCGAAAAAATCATAACTATACTTAGAAAAAAAATACTAGGAAAAGCCCACATACGGCGAAGATTTTTTGCTGTCGTGGGAAAAAGTAGGAGCCCCACTCCTATTAATATAGGAACCGGAAGTGGAATGAAAGGTATGATCCATGAGGATTGATGTATATATTCCATAAAAAAAAAAGAAAATAAAGAATAAAAAATATTTTTATTCTTAATGAGTTTTGTTTCTTATTCGCCGGTTTTATCTCTTTTGTAAAAGGTTCGGTTAATAAACAAGTGAACATATAAACAGAATTATCTATTATTCATTTTTCTAAATCTTTGCGCAATCCTTTCAATATTGCGAAGTACAAAGTCAAAACGGGCCAATAACCAAATTTCGAAGTGAAAAAAGAAACTTTGTATAAATAAAATAATAAATATTATTATTTTAATAGAAAAAAAAAATTTGTGAAAAAAAAACGGTTGTTATTCAACGTTTTACTTTAACATAGAAAACATAAAAAAGGGTAATTCGAAGAGATAAAATATATGGCTACTTAAAGAACAATTTATTTTCATTAAAAAAAAAAAATGTCTTTCACATCGAACTTTATCTAGAACTGAAAAAACTATAGTAGTTGGATGGCAGTTCCAAAAAAGCGCACTTCTATATCAAAAAAAAAAATTCGGAAAACTTTTTGGAAAAGGGGGGGGTATTGGACAGCATTGAAATCTTTTTCATTAGCGAAATCTATTTCTACAGGGAATTCAAAAACTTTTTTTGTATAACAAAAAAACAAGAAAGTTGAATAATCTGAATTAGATGGATTCAAAGAATATGTTCTAATATACAATAGAATAGCTAATATAGAATTGTCTATAATTGGATTTTATTATTTAATTTCTTATTAATTATTAAAAATTTTTGTATTAATTTACTAAATTTTTTCTAATTGTAATAAATAAAATAAATAAGAATTCTATTTGAATTCTTATTTATTTTATTTATTAGTTTAATGTTTACTAAAAAAATATAACATTTTTATCGAGTCTTTCCATATCGACGATTGACTAAAAATAGGTTATTATGATTTCGAGTAAGCCGCTATGGTGAAATTGGTAGACACGCTGCTCTTAGGAAGCAGTGCTAGAGCATCTCGGTTCGAGTCCGAGTGGCGGCATGGCATTTGATCTTCGAAAAGAGTAAGTCCTATAACGAATTCAATTCCCAATTTATATTCTATTCCTAGTATTCAGACCTTTCTTTGTTTTTATTTTTATGATATTTTCAACCTTAGAGCATATATTAACTCATATATCGTTTTCGGTCGTATCAATTGTAATTTCAATTCATTTGATAACTTTATTAGTGAATGAAATCGTAGGGTTATATGATTCGTCCGAAAAGGGCATGATAATAACTTTTTTCTGTATAACGGGATTGTTAGTTACTCGTTGGATTTTTTCTAGCCATTTACCATTTAGTGATTTATATGAATCATTAATCTTTCTTTCATGGGGTTTTTCCATTTTTCATATGATTCCATGTTTACAAAACCATTTAAGTACAATAATCGCACCAAGTGTTTTGTTTACCCAAGGTTTTGCTACTTCGGGTCTTTTAACCAAAATACATCAATCCGCAATATTAGTACCCGCTCTTCAATCCCATTGGTTAATGATGCACGTAAGTATGATGATATTGAGTTATGCAGCTCTTTTATGTGGATCATTATTATCCGTAGCTATTTTAGTCATTACAGTTCGCGAAGTCATACAAATTGTTGGTAAAAGCAATAATTTATATTTTTTAAACGAATTGTTTTCTTTTGCTGAGATCAAATACATAAATCTGAATGAAAGAAACAATGTTTTACAAAAGACTTCTTTTTTTTCTTATAGAAATTATTACAAGTCTCAATTTATTCAACAATTGGACCGTTGGGGTTATCGTATTATTAGTCTAGGTTTTATCTTTTTAACAATAGGTATTCTTTCAGGAGCAGTATGGGCTAATGAGGCATGGGGATCATATTGGAATTGGGATCCAAAAGAAACTTGGGCCTTTATTACTTGGACCATATTCGCGATTTATTTACATACTAGAAAAAAAAAAAAATTGGAAGGTGTAAATTCTTCAATGGTGGCCTCTATGGGGTTTTTTATAATTTGGATATGTTATTTTGGGATCAATCTATTAGGAATAGGACTACATAGTTATGGTTCATTTATATCTAATTGAATTAAGGTGAGTAAAAAAAAGGAGGATGTGACAAATACAAATATAGAAAGCATATATATTAGATTAAATATTAGATTAAGAAAAAAACTTCCCATAAATTGTCGAGAACCCTTTAAATCAAGTAATATAATGATTCAAGGGGTTCTCACAAACAACACAAACATATTTGATTACAATTCAAATTCATTTTTTTTTTAAGTTAATCCAACAGAAAATTATTATCATTTTTTTTCATTGTCAGTAAGGTTTAGTTCTATTTTTTCTTTTTTTGTTTTATTAATTTATTCACGAAAACTCTCTATAAAAAATTAGATAGAATAGCTTCAACCTTATCAACCGAAAATGATAAAATGAAATCTGGATAAATACCAATACCTATTACGGGTATAAGGATAGAAATCGAAATAAATAATTCTCGCGGTCCAGAATCAAAAAAATAAGAGTTTGGTGTATTAAAAAGCTTGTATCCATAGAACATCTGCCGTAACATAGATAATGAATAAATAGGAGTTAATATCATTCCAATTGCTGTTACAAAAGTAATTAATATTTTTGTCATTAAAAGATATTTTTGGCTTGTAATTATTCCAAAAAAAATTATAAATTCTGCAACAAAACCACTCATGCCCGGCAATGCAAGAGAAGCCATCGAAAAGATACTGAAAATCGTGAATATTTTTGGCATTGGGATAGCCATTCCGCCCATTTCGTCGAGATAAAGAAGACGTAGTCTATCATAACCAGTTCCCGCCAAGAAAAAGAGCGCGGCACCGATAAATCCATGAGAGATTATTTGTAAAATCGCCCCGTTGAGCCCCGTATCGCTTAGAGAACCAATTCCTATAATTATGAAACCCATATGAGATACTGAGGAATAGGCTATTCTTTTTTTTAGATTACGTTGACCCAGAGATGTTGAAGCTGCATAGATTATTTGAATGGAACCTATGATCATTAACCAGGGAGAAAATATAGAATGAGCGCGGGGTAATAATTCCATATTAATTCGAACCAATCCATACGCTCCCATTTTTAATAAGATTCCGGCTAAAAGCATACAAGTGCTGTAATGTGCTTCTCCATGGGTGTCTGGTAACCATGTATGGAAGGGTATAATCGGCGATTTGACAGCAAAAGCAATAAGAAATCCTATATAAAATATTATTTCGAGTCCTACGGGATACGATCGATTAGTTAACATTTCAAAATTTAATGTTGGTTCATTAGAACTATATAAACCGATACCTAGAATTCCCATTAATAAAAAAATAGAACCCCCCGCAGTGTATAAAAGAAACTTTGTAGCCGAATACAAACGTTTCTTCCCCCCCCACATGGATAAAAGTAGATAAACGGGAATTAATTCTAATTCCCACATGATGAAAAAAAGTAAAATGTCTCGTGACGAAAAAGGTCCTATTTGACCGCTATACATTGCTAACATTAGGAAATGGAATAATCGGGATTCTCGAGTAACCGGATGAGCCGCTAAAGTAGCTAAAGTGGTGATAAATCCAGTCAGTAAAATGGGTCCTATAGAGAGTCCATCTATTCCGAATCTCCAGTAAAAATCAAAAAACTGGATCCATTTATAATTCTCCGTCAGTTGGATTAACGGATCATCCAATTTGAAATGATAACAAAATGCATAGGTTGTTAGAAGGAGATCCACTAAGCATATACAAATAGTATACCACCTAATTACCTTATTTCCTCTATGAGGAAATAAGAAAATTAAGGAACCCCCGGCTATTGGCAAAACTACAACTATAGTTAACCAAGGAAAATAATTCGTGATAAAAATAAGATACACTTGGGCCAGAAAAACCCGTACTCAAAATAGAAAAAATAAGATTCTTTTTTTTATTTTGATCACGGGTTTTTGCCAATAAAAAAACATATTCGTGTGGTGTTTTTTGAAACGTATCAATAAGCTAGACCCATGCTTCGAGTTGTTTCATGCCATAAATAAACTCGAACGCTTAAGAAATCCGTTGGACAGGCAGATTCACACCTCTTACAACCAACACAGTCCTCTGTTCTTGGGGCAGAAGCAATTTGCTTAGCTTTACAGCCGTCCCAAGGGATCATTTCTAATACATCTGTGGGACAAGCTCGCACACATTGAGTACATCCTATACACGTATCATAAATTTTGACTGAATGTGACATTGGATCTATATTAATTTTTGAACATCAAAAATTTAAAATTTTCGATCTAGTAAACTCGTAAATAAATTTTATATTTAGATTCCAGATGAATCAAAAATTGATCAGAATCTTGATAATAAAAATCGAAACTTCTGTATCAATTGATAAGAAGAAGGCCAAGATACTTTGATTTCTTACGTTTCACAAACATGCTAATTTGAATTGATGAATATTACACTCTTATATCTAAATTCAACTTTTTCGAATTAATTATGATTATAAATATTATTTATTCAACAAATTCGATTGATTGATACGAGTTGATTTTCTGTTACGAGAAATTGAGGAAACAATAGCCGATCCGATAGCTGCTTCAGCGGCTGCAATAGCTATAACAAAAATTGAAAAAATATTTCCTTTTAATTGGCGACTATCAAAAAAATCAGAAAAGGTTACAAAATTTATATTAACTGCATTCAGTATAAGTTCAAGACACATAAGTGCTCTAACCATATTTCGGCTCGTGATCAATCCATAGATACCGATAGAAAATAAATAGGCACTCAAAACAAGTACATGTTCGAGCATCATTGACCAACTCCTTATCAATTTCGATTCATTTCAATATGAACAACAATTCCAGGGATTTGATTAACTAAAGAATATAACAATAACAAGTCGGGAACAAAAGAATATATTTTAGAAAAACTAAATAAATTTCTAATAAACACTTTTTCACGTTCACATAGAATTAAACTAACAATGAAAAATAAATAAATGTGATAAAATCGAACAAAATTAAATTTTGATTTATATTGCTAGTTCTAAAGATTTCTTACTGACGAGCCACAACAATTGCACCTATCAAAGCAGATAAAAGAATTATTGAAATGAGTTCAAATGGAAGAAAAAAATCTGTTGATAAATGAATTCCAATTTGTTGACTAGTACTTATCAAATCTTGCTCTATAATCTGATTTGGTCTTGTAGTCCAAATAATACCGTACCATGATGTATCTGGAATAGTAGTTATTAGTGAAACAAAAATACTTGTACAAACCATCAAAGTAATTCCATTTCCAACCGTCCAAAGAGGAAAGTCTTGGTAATATTCTGAACTATTCATGAACATCACAGCAAATATGATTAAAATGTTTATAGCTCCCACGTAAATAAGTAGCTGTGCTGCAGCTACAAAATGGGAGTTTGATAAAATATAGAATAAAGATATAGAAACAAGAACCATCCCCAACGAAAAAGCAGAAAAAATGGGGTTGTTAAGTAATACGACTCCTAGACTTCCTAATACAAGACCGGATCCCAGAAAGACTAAAAGAAAATCATGTAGCGGTTCAGGCAAATCCATTATATCTAAAAAAAATAAATCAAAATTTCATGACCTTATTGATATGACCAGGAAAAAGTTTTATATACTAAATTGATCTCTGCATTGAATTCAATCCTAAGGAGTGTAAATTGATTAGGACCAATCTCATTCTTTTCCTTATACAAAGAATACTATATACAAAAATATATAACTTTTTATATTTATAACTATTTATATATATAATTCTAATATTTTTAGAAATAAATATTTAGAATATATATATAGATAATTATACTATTTTTATTTATCAAATTTTAGAAATATTTATATTAGAGAATATAGAATCTAATAGAATATTTATTCATTTTTCTTTAATATTCTTTTTAATTTTCATATTATAAACAATTTTATTTTATTTGAATTGTTCGAATTGTATAATCATCAATGACTGACATTGGTAAACGGCCCAAAGCAATTTGATTATAATTCAATTCGTGACGATCATAAGTCGAAAGTTCATATTCTTCAGTCATTGATAAACAATTTGTTGGACAATACTCAACACAGTTACCACAAAATATACAGATTCCGAAATCAATACTGTAATTTAGCAATCGTTTCTTTCTAATATCCGTTTCCAATTTCCAATCAACAACGGGTAGATCTATAGGACACACACGAACACATACTTCACAAGCAATGCATTTATCAAATTCGAAATGTATTCGGCCGCGGAAACGTTCCGATGTGATTAATTTTTCATAAGGATATTGAATAGTTACAGGTAAACGGTTTGTATGGGATAAAGTAATCATGAAACTTTGACCAATGTACCTTGCAGCTCGGATTGTTTGTTGACCGTAATTCATGAACCCAGTTACCATAAGGAACATATCGTGAATATCCATGACTATTTGTTTTTTGTTTCTTTCTCTTGTTTGAGACAAGTTATGAATATACAAGATCAATATTTTACAGTGAAAATAGTTGAGACGAAGTTGTTAATAATAAATTACCGAGAGAAATAGGTAAAAGAAACTTCCACCCAAGATTTAATAATTGGTCCATTCTTAACCTAGGCAACGTCCATCTTGTTGTGATAGAAAGAAACAAAAACAAATAAGTTTTAGCTAATGTAATAAAGATATCAATTGTAGTTCCAAAAACTCCATATGCTTTATTTATTTCAAAAAACCCAGAATCAAATATGTACGGAATAGAGATATTCGAACCGCCCAAGTAAAGAACTGTTACAAATAATGAAGAAATTAATAGGTTTAAATATGAAGCAACATAAAATAAACCGAATTTTATACCCGAATATTCGGTTTGATAACCCGCTACTAATTCTTCTTCGGCTTCTGGTAAATCAAAAGGTAATCGTTCACATTCCGCCAGGGAAGAAATTAGAAAAACAATCAAACCTATAGGTTGACGCCACAAATTCCATCCCCAAAAACCATATTTTGATTGCGCATCAACTATATCAACTGTACTTAGACTGTTAGATAATCCTAGTCGCTGATAACATTACTGTTCCCATCGCTATTACAGAACCGTACATGAGATTTTCACCTCATACGGCTCCTAGAAAGCCTTAAATATAAGAACCAGGCCGATTATTTATCTCTTAATATATCCCTAAGATAAAATTTTTATCTATCGGACGATTCTGAATTAGACCAATTGAATTCTGTCTGTTCTAATAAAATAATAAAAAGAAATTCATTTTTATAAAAGATACAAAATAAAAGTACTTCGGAATTGATCTCATCCCTTAAAAATTAAAATTTTTAATTGTTGAGTAATAACTTAATTATTCAATAGAATACTCTCTTTTATAATTATGAATACCCTCCCCCTTTTTTTCTTTCTTATATCCCTATTCATCGAGATTTAATTCATGCCATAATTCAGAAACTAATGTTTAATTATTTTTCGTAATCGAAGAAGCTGGGGGGGGTCACTTTTTCCTTTTTTCCTATTGTTATTTTTTTGCAAGTAAAAGAAAGGGGACTTCAAAAAATTAAAGGATTATTTCGTTCCTGATAGTCATTTATTTAATCAGTGGATAGGAGGATACTCTGGATCGGAATTGTAGGGCGTACTGTCTGATTTTTTCTACCAACTTAAAGCCCAAATTAATATTCTTTTTCGATTATGCGTAAAAGTTCTTTTTGATAATTTACGTAATCTGCGTTACAAATCCTTTGTGTATCTTGGTGTTTCTAACCATCCACTCATTTTTTTTATTAACCAACCCCCTTTTTTTATCTTAATACATGTATTATCATAATTCAGATTCATACAAACTGTAGTGAAAACTCAATAAATAGGTTTGGTCTTTTCAGTCCGCTTCAAGATAGGATGCGCAATCACCCAATCTTGGGGTAAACGGATTCTTCCGCTTATAATTTTTTTAATTTAATTCTTATACATCGAAAATGAGACTCAATTTTTTTTTACTGCAATTTTTAATTATCAGCCATAAAGTATATTCACTGGAAGCTGTTTTATTTAACTCATATAACTATCAGGTTTAGTTCTTCAATACTAATTGCGAATAATAATAATGACGAAAATGAATCTATGGAATTTATTCTACCCCCTTCCTATAAAGAAAGGAGCACAGCAATAGCACCGAAAGGGTTCTGGTTCTGTCTCAACGAATCGCACGTAGAGATATTGATAACACACATAAAGTTAATGGTATTTCATAACTAATCGATTGAGCAGCAGCTCGTAGACCACCCAAAAAGGAATATTTATTATTTGATCCATATCCTGACATAAGAAGTCCGATGGGAGCAATACTCGAAATAGCAATCCATAAAAAAACACCGATATTGAGATCAGATAAAACAAAGTTATAGCCAAAAGGAATTACTGAATAGCTTATTAGAATTGATATGACTGATATGGATGGTCCGATACTGAATAAACGAATATCTCCCCTAGATGGAATAAGATTCTCTTTGAAAAGTAGTTTTGTTCCATCTGATAGAGCTTGAAGAACTCCCAAAGGACCGGCGTATTCCGGTCCAATACGTTGTTGTATCGCTGCGGATATCTCTCTTTCTAACCATACAATTGCTAGTACACTTATTGTGATTCCCAATACAAGAGTCAAAATAGGGGCAAGTACCCATAGAGTTCCATAGACCTCTTTTAACGATTCTAATTTAGAAAAAGAATTGATATATTGCAATTCTGTTGTATCAATTATCATTTCAACGATCAACTTCCCCCATAATGATATCTATGCTACCAAGTATTGTCATAATATCAGCCAATTTCATTCTTTTAACTAATTGAGGAAGAATTTGCAAATTGATAAAACCGGGTGGACGAATTTTCCATCTCCAAGGAAAACCATTCTGATCACCCATTAAAAAAATTCCTAATTCTCCCTTTGGGGCTTCAACTCTTACGTACAGTTCTTGTTTTGGCAATTCAAAAGTGGGAGATGGTTTTTTACTAATGAATCTATATTCAAAATCATCCCATTCTGGCTCTTTTTCTCTATCAAAGTAGCGGGTTTCTAAATTCTCATATGGACCGCCGGGAATTCCTTCCAAAGCCTGTTGAATAATTTTTATGGATTCGATCATTTCACCAATTCTAACTAAATAACGAGCTAATGAATCTCCCTCTTTTTGCCATTGAACTTCCCAATCAAATTCCCCGTAACACTCATAATTATCAACTTTACGCAAATCCCATTGTATTCCGGAAGCCCGAAGCATCGGTCCCGATAAACCCCAATTTATTACTTCCTCTCCACAAACAATGCCTACTCCCTCAACTCGTTCTAAAAAAATAGGATTTCGCGTAATAAGTTGTTGATATTCAACAACCCTTGTTAAAAAATAATCGCAAAAATCCAAACATTTATCTATCCAACCATGAGGTAGATCAGCCGCTACCCCTCCGATACGGAAAAAATTATGCATCATTCTCATACCTGTCGCAGCTTCGAATAGGTCGTATATTAATTCTCTTTCTCTGAAAATATAAAAGAAAGGGGTTTGTGCACCAATATCTGCCATAAAAGGTCCCAGCCATAGTAAGTGAGAAGCGATACGACTCAACTCCAACAAAATGACTCGGATATAGCTGGCTCTTTTAGGTACTTGAATATTTCCCAACTGTTCCGGCCCGTTTACGGTTATTGCTTCTGTGAACATAGTCGCTAAATAATCCCAACGTGTTACATAGGGCAGATATTGTATAATTGTTCGGTTTTCCGCAATTTTTTCCATCCCTCTATGTAAATAACCTAATATTGGTTCACAATCAATAACATCCTCACCATCCAGAGTAACAATAAGTCGAAGAACACCATGCATTGATGGGTGGTGAGGGCCCATATTTACTATCATGAGGTCTTTTCTTGTAGCTGGTACATTCATAGGTCGATCCTCGATTTATTGATTTATTTTTCCATGAATTGCTAAAACAAAAAAAAAATAAGTTCATCAAAATTCAAGATCTAATAAATCGAATAATTCAAAATGACTCCTCAAATTAACGGATTTGTGACTCCCGAATAGCTAACTGTTTTATTAATTTTTTATAACGTATTCCATTTTTCTTTGACAAATAAGACAGTAATCGTTGCCGTTTTCCCAAAATTTTACGTAAACCTCTTTGAGATAAATAATCCTTTCGGTTCAATTCCAAATGTGAAGTAAGTCTTCGTATCTTATCGGTGAAATTGACTACTTGAAATTCAACCGATCCCGGGTTTTCTTCCTTCTCTTTTTCTTCTGAAATAATTGGTATAAAAGAATTTTTTACCATAAAATGAAAGCCCCCCTTTTTTATAATTTTTTTTATTGATCAGTAATAGTAATGCCACTAATTTTCAATTTGATATAGACAATATAATACTCTTAAATTCCTTACGAATTCGTTATTTTTTTTTTTTTTTTTTCATTTTTTCAAATAAAATCAATTATTATTAATTAATCAAATTAAAATACGTATAAAAAAAAAGACTTAGGTATACAACAATACTCGATTTATGCATTCACAAAAAAAACTGCAGAGACTAAAAAGGGTGCTATTTTGTTGATTCATTTTTTTATTTAATGGATACATGGTTCAATTACTATTAGTATCAATTCCTCAGAATCAAAGTTAAGACACTATTATGTTATGGGGCACATTTAGGTGTGTATCTATTTTTTTGCATACCGGAGGATATATTCTGAATATCTTAGGGTAATATAGAATAGAGAGTGTAGGTTAACGAATCTTCAATCGAGGATACATATGTATCCGTAATAGACTGAAACGGCTTCCATTATTGGTATTAAACCAATAACGGTTTGTGCAACATAAATCTTCTAATCGATAAATTGGCCACAGAAATAATTTAAAATTTTTTAGTTTTTTTTTTTTTCTATCAAGATCTTTCTTTTTCGCTAAAACTCGACAACACTTATTGACTTTATTCTCGTTGGAAAATTTTGTTTTTCTATAAACACGCTTTTGATTTCCAGGATTGAAACAAATTAGAATTCTTAATTCTCTACGACGTCGGGGGGATAAAATATTTTCAGGAACGAGCAAATCATAATTATTTTTTTCTTTATTTTCTGTTATCTTGTGATCTCTTGGAATGGCTTTATCAAAAGTCTTCTTATCAATACGATCTTTTTCTGGACAGCTTTGGTTAATTTGGCGTTTACTCTTATGAATCAACGAAAAGCCTATGGTTTGATACATAATAAATTGTTGATCATTTTTTATAAACAGACGAACCGGTTCGACAATCAATATTGCTTTTCTTATCAACCTTTTTTCTTTTCGATTTTTACGCAATCCTGTAAGAGTTAAATCTTTCTGATTCTGAATCAGCATAAGATCTAGACTTAGTTCTCCTCTTTGAATAGAGGCTATAGCAATTTCTTTTAGATTTATCAATCTAATTAGGAGACAATATACTTTGACATTATTTATTATTCTTTGATTAAAGGAACCTCTCCAACTCAATTGAAAACTCAAATACTTTCTTAGTAATAAATTAGGTTCTTTCTCTATCTTGTTCTTGTATTTCTTTTTCTTAATACCCCTATTGTTTGTCTTGTCCGATTCTGCGGAATCGTCTTCAATATCTTTTTCCTGGTTTGAGAGAGATGATTCAGGCTCTACTCGATCGGCGTATTTTTCTTTTGCTTGGTTTTTAGTGTCTAACTCAAATTCAAGAGATTTTTTTTTTTTTGATAGTCTAAAAGTATCTATTATTTTTTTCTTTTCAGTAATGTTTTTATTTTCACTAACATTTTTATTTGCATTAAAATTGAACAAAAGTAATTGGATTGGTATGATCCACGGGTTATTCATATATGTATTATAAAATATCAAAAATTTTGAAAATAACAAAGATTCCAGATTCGATATGAAACTTTTTTGTATTTCTACATTCATTTCTATCCAATCAAAACACTTTCTATCGATATTTTTTTTCCTATCTATAATATAATCTTCTGCTATATAATTCGTAATATCTCTATCACCTGTTATATCAAATAATTTTTGTTTACGCGTCTTGTAATTATATGAAATCGCTTGCTTTTTATTTGCTCGGAATGGTCGTCTATATCTATAGACATGGGCGCACTTCTTATCTACATAATTAATGGATTTATATGATAAAAGATCATATCCATATTGTTTTTTTATTTTATTTGTTAATGAGTTTACTTGTTGTTTTTTGTAAGGAATTGATCGGTTTTTTTCATATGACTCACATTTTGTTAAATCTTTATTTTTAGCCATATGACGTTCATTGATTCTAATTCTATTTTTCCATTTTTGGGGTACTAATCTAAACCATCTGTTTTCAGATAAATCATATTGAGAACGACCCTTTAACCAATTTATCCACTGATTCATTACAAAGTCGGGGGGGTTTCTGTGTCTTAATTTTGAATGAAATATTCCATGTACTGCAAAAAAATAATCTTTTACTTCATTCTTAAGAAAAAAAACTCTTCGATGATATTCAAAACCAGATCTTAAGTTATATTTACATACGTTAATAACTTGGGTTTGGGATAATTTATAAAATACATATGCCTGTGACAAAGAAGATAGGTAATTTTGTGAATTTGTAGTCCTAATATTATAATATTTTTTTATAATTTTAATAAGTTGAATTATACTTTGACTTGTTTTATCAGCCCCTTCTGCATTTGCTTTGTTATTGTAAATCAATTTTTTTTTTTTTTTGTTGTCAGATTCACGAAAAAGTTCTAAAATTATTCTAGGAATACTAATAATACATAGAAAGATATCTATGTATACGCCTTTCATGAAAAAAAAAAAATGCAATTTAAGCTTTAATTGAGCATTTCTTCTTTGTAATATCTGCCAACTATTTTTTTGTAATTTTAACCTTTTAGCATTAGAAGTTGTTTTATTCAAACTAATAGTTATCTTTGAAGTTAAAATCCCCTTTTTCTTTTCTTTTTTAATTTTTTTTCTGATTGTCTTTGTTTTAGCGTTCATATTTTTAATTTTTTTTTCTGTCAATGAAGAATAATGTGTCAAATTAATAGATTTAATTAAAACGGGTGATTCAAAAATCATTGAATTATTCTTATTGATTCTTACATCTTTTGAGCTTTCACTCAATTCATATTTTTTTTTTAATCGAAATAAATAATTGTGAAGTTCTTTTTTTTTTTCGTTTAAAAATACAAAACTTTTGAGAATACTTTTAACAATCCCTTTTACTCTATCTTTTGAAACATTTAGAAAAAGTTCTGTTCTTTCATTTAAAACTCTTAGAACTAAAAAAAAAAAAAAATTAACTTTTTTTTTTTTTTTTTTTAGTTCTTTCAAAATAGGGTCAAAAAATGAAAGTTGATTTCGGGGATAACCAGAAAAGGGCAATTCTACTTCCATTCCCGAAATTGTTAAAAAACAAAAGTCCTCTTTTTTTTTCATTGGATCCTTATACTTTTTGTTTTCAGAGGGTCCTTGCTTAGATCTGTGCCAAGGTTTCAGGCGAAAAGGAAATAATATTTTTATCTGAATACCATCTGTTAACCATTTTTGAGGAAATTCTATTTCGGATAATTGAACGCCATTATAGGTGCATTTAATATACATTTCTCTACTCCAATCCCTAAAATCTTCTGACCATTCGGGAAATTGAAATAATAGTACACGAACAATATTTTTCGTTATTATCAATGAAGGTAATATAATGTATTTTCTAAGAATTGATTGGGTTAGTAATAATAAACCTCTTATTGCTTGAGCAAATATAATGTTATCCCAGGCTTCTGCTATTTCTATACGTCTTTGTTCCTCTTTTGCGTTTTTTTTTTTTTTGTCCTCTTCTTGTTTCTCACTTTTTTTTGTTCTTTTCTCTGTAGAATCCGAAATTTTAAATTCTGTCTTTTTACGTATCCAATTTTTGAACAGAAAAAAAAAATTCATTGGTTCAAAAATATCAAGAGAAAAGAATGAAGGTTTCTCAAATTTGTCCAAAAAAAGAGGCGAATATACATTTATTTGAAATATTTTCAAAGTAAGTATTTTACGCCTTTGAGCGCGTATAGATCCTTTTATTATATCTCGCCGAAAATCCGTTTGTTGTGAATAACGTATTAAAGCCAATTCCTTTTTTTTATCACGATTATCAGCATCCCTAATATCATTAGAAGTATCGTCCTTCTCTGGTTTATTAGTAAAAATTACTACACGTTTGGCTTTTCGCGAACGAATCCCATAACTTTCTGCTTGATTTTTTCCCTCCAGTTGTTGCAATTCGTCTATTAATTTATATGACCAGCGAGGAACTTTTTTACTGATTTCTTTTATTCCAATACATTTTTTTTTATTTACAATTGTTTTATTGTTTGGATCAATTCTAATTGTGTCGAATAATAATTCTATTTTTCTTTTTTTTTCTTCTAAATCCCTTTTTACTGATTTATGTTCTCGAAATAAATAAAGTGCGTCAAAATTCAAGCTTGATACCGATTTTACCGAAAATTGATTGATTAAGTTCATAAAAAAACGAATTTCAGTTAATAATGGTTTGATATAAAATGTATCTATTTGCGGACCAAATTCTGGATAATTACTATTTAGAACTATAACGTGAATCTTATTTTTACAAATGTCATTTTTTGGGGAAGTTTCA